GAAAGGTTCCAGAAGATGTTAATGGTAAGCAAGAAGATTGTTTACGGAGAAACAACAAGAAAAATTCATATTCTGATACATAAGAGTTATATAGGAATTGAAATAGTCTTTTATTTTTTTTTTTCAAAATAAAAATGGATTTCATTGAAGTAATAAGACTATTCCAATTCGAATAATAGTTAAGAAAGAATCGCAATAAATGCAAAGATGGAACATCTTGGATCCGGTATTCAAGGAGTTGAACTAATATTTCCAAATGGATAGGGTAAGGTATTTCTATATGTGATATAGAATGTAAATGCAAAAATTTGTCTTCTAAAAAGGGAAATATTGAATGAATAGATTGTAAATTTTGAAACTTTGGTTTTGGTATTTCTTTTTCTTGCGGATAAGAAAGTTCTCCTAGCGAGAATGGGATTTCTACAACGATCGCAAACCCTTCAGATAGAACCTGAGAAAAAAACTCAGAATAAAAATGATTACTGCGATCCAACAATAGATCTTGGTTAGGATGATTGGCCGAATTAATCCAAAGATTCTGCTGATACATTCGAATGATTAAACGTTTTACAAGTAGTGAACTAAATTTCTTGTTATTACAACCAAAAATTTCCACAGATTTGCAACCATTTAACCCATAATCATGGGCAAATGCATAAATATATTCCTGAAAGAGAAGTGGGAAGGCAAAGTTTTGTTGACGAGATTTCCGTTTTTCTGAATACCCTTCGAATTTTTCCATTTGTATTTTTACTTGAATCAGAGAAAAAAATTTCTCTATTTAGCAAATGATGATACATAGTGCAATATGGTCAGAACAGGGTGTTGCATTTTTTAATACAAACTCTGGAAAGAAAGGAAGTCTAACCCATAGGTTTTTTCTATTCCTTTTCTATCGAATTAGTTTATGTTTGTTCTAATAAACAAAAAAAAGAACAACTATTTTATTTGTGCATGCCAATTGCTCTTTTGACTTTGGAATATAGTCTCTTTATCAATATACTGTTTCTTTTACACATTCAATTCATAACATCCCTTCCAACTCATAATTCCAGAATAATTAGGATTTCTAAAAAAAAGTAAGGGGGTCCACTCATAGGAAAACCCAACCTTTCCCCGCATCAGGCACTAATCCATTTTTAACATCTAATTAGATCGGAGAATCATTCCAATTAAGAACTTAAGCTCGTTGCTTTTAATTTTACCAGAATTAGAGCCAAGCTCTATCCATTTATTCACTAGACCCAGAAAAGCATAATTTTTTATAAAAAAAATGGATTTTATTACGACATGCTATTTTTTCCATTCATTACCTTTGAGGATCAGTCGTGGTCTTCTAGACTCTACCAAGAGTCTGGACGAATTTGTTACTTCATCCAAATGTGTAAAAGATCATAGTCGCACTTAAAAGCCGAGTACTCTACCATTGAGTTAGCAACCCAGATAAAAAAGGATCTTATCTTAGATACGATCGAAATCCAAAAATCGATGGAATTACACTGGACGCCCCTGTCAAAAGGTTGAATTAGATAAAGGGATCCCTTTAAATTTAACTAAGGTTAAAAAAGGAGCAGCCCCAATCACAATGGAAAAATTGTTATTTTTTTAGCAATTTTTTTATTTAAAGAAATAAATAAGTCTTGTATGAGAGTACATGCAAGGGGAGTAACCCCATCATTTGGGCGACGTGTAGAGAGAAATACCCAATATGGAATGACGGTAAAGAGACCTATCTATCTACAAATTCTAGATGTTCAATAGACCTTTGTCAATGGAAATACAATGGTAAGAAAACTAATTAGATACAAAAAAGAAATAAAAAAGGGGCTTTTGTTGGATTGGCACAACATAAATGCAGCAAAAAAAAGGACTAAAAAAGGAGCAAATTGTGTCTAAATAATTAAGGGGTACTAGCGACCCTCTCCTACTTTTTTATTCATTTAGTTCTTCAATTAACTCAAAGTTTTTTCTTTCTCTTTAAAGAATTCCGCCTTCCTTAAAATATCATAAACGGTTCTTGTAGGTTGAGCACCCTTTTCAAGGAAATAGAGAATAGCTGGAACATTTAAACAAGTTTGATTCTTTATTGGATCATAAAAACCCACTTTTTGAAGATCTCTTCCTTCTCTTCGAGATCGAACATCAATTGCAACGATTCGATAGACGGCTTATTGGGATAGATGTAGATAAACAATGCCCCCCCCCCCCCTAGAAACGTATATGAGGTTTTCTCCTCATACGGCTCGAGAAAATGATTTGAATTTCTGTCTATAATACAAGTAAATAGAAATTAGACTATGACTTGCATTAATTTCCTTAAAGAAAAGAAAAAACAAATTTCATTTATACTCATGACTCAAGTTGGCAAATTTTGACTGACAGACTTCAAAAGCAAAATCCTTCGAAATTTTTTGAGTCGTCTCTAAACTCTTTTCTTTATCTCATCTCGAACAAATTTACTTTTAATCTGATCTAATTCTATTGTCGAGACGGTTGAAAATCGTGTTTACTTGTTCCGGAATCTTTTATCTTTGATTTGTGAAATCCTTGGGTTTAGACATTACTTCGGAAATTCTTATTCTTTTTTCTTTCAAAAGAGTAGCAACACACTCTTTCTTTTTTGATTATTTCCTTCGAGAAAGCATTTTCCTCTTCTATAGAAATAGAATATGAACGATCGATTCTGATAGACTTTTAATCAAAAAAGTCCTCCATTCCAATCTTTCAAAATTATACTTTTTTCTTTTTTTAACCTTTCCATTTCTATATTAAGGATAGACTTACAAAGTTGGCCTAATTTATTTGTTTTTACTAACCCTAGATTATTTCCCTTGATAAAAAAATTCTTTCTTCTCGAGCTCCATCGTGTACTATTTATTTACAAAGAACCCAGCGGAAATTCCGTTAGGAATGAATAGAACAGACTATGTCGAGCCAAGAGCATTTTCATTACTATGGAAAATGATGGATAGCAAAATCCACAATTGATCATGTCCTTCAAGTCGCACGTTGCTTTCTACCACATCGTTTTAAACGAAGTTTTACCATAACATTCCTCTAATTTCATTGCAAAGTGTATCGAGAATTGATCCAATATAGATGGAATCATGAATAGTCATTGGTTTTGTATACTAATTCAAACTTGCTATCTATGGAAAAAATGGATAAAAGAAATAAGTATTTATCAGGAAAGACTCTGCAAAGATCCAATTTATTTAAGCCCATATTCTATCATATGAATGAAACATAGTTTGAAAAGGAGGAATAAAATAGTTTGCTTAAGACTTTTTTTTATTGAATTTCCGTCCTCAACCGAAAACGGAAGATGATCAATCCTGAAATGAGAAAAAGCCACTCTATCTCCAACAAATAAACTATGCTAATGAAAAGATTGGCAGTTTTTTGGTAGTTCTAAAATTCTCATATTTCTTTTGGTAGTTCTAAAATTCTCATATTTCTTTGACTGGAGTAACAAAAGAAAGAAAAAAGTAAGTAAAAAAAAGAAAAGTATTATTATTTTTACTTTAGTTCTTTAATTCGGAGAAAAGAAAGAGGGGGTACTTCTTTTCTTTCCCATTGGGTGTCAAATATATCCTTTAGGAATTCCCACTTTAGGGATATGGAGCATAAGGTTTATCTAAAAAGTTCGAATTGCAAAACACATATTCAAAACACATATTTAAAACACATATGAATAAGAGTAATGAGTAGCAGGAGCATGTTCTGAATGTGCCTGATAGACCCCAATTTTTCATGAAAATAAAGATATTCAATTTGATGACTGGACTTGACACTTGATTTTGTTTTCTGAGAAAGCAAATAAATGCTTAAAAATGCATCTAATTTAAGAGTTGATAAGAGATAATTATTCTCTTTAATAAACTTTTGTGTCGTGCAGGGCACAATATGAGTCTATCTTTCGTTTCATCAGAAAGAATCTGGGACGGAAGGATTCGAACCTCCGAGTAACGGGACCAAAACCCGCTGCCTTACCGCTTGGCCACGCCCCATTTCTTTTTTTGCGACACTAATAAACAGTATTCGTTTTATATATTATTCGTCAATCCCACTTCAATTACCTAAAAAACGAGGGATATTTTCTTGCTAGGATTCTAGATATGCCGATAATATGGAATCCAAAAAATGCATTGATCATTACATAGAATTCTATTAAGATATTATATGAAAGTCGAATTTCTGCCATTCTCTTTTGAGAATGCGAATACAAGGAGGTATTTTGTGTTTGGGAAAGTCCGAAGAAAAAAGAATTTAGAATCCACCTTTTCTTTTCCTTTTTCCCTTAGAAAAATAACTCAATCAAAATCTAATTATCTACTCTACAAGAACGAAATGCTTGTTATGCCTAATATACTTAGTTTAACCTATATCTGTTTTAATTCGATTCTTTATCCGACTAGTTTTTTCTTCGCCAAATTACCCGAAGCTTATGCCATTTTCAACCCAATCGTAGATTTTATGCCTGTCATACCTCTACTCTTTTTTCTATTAGCGTTTGTTTGGCAAGCTGCTGTAAGTTTTCGATGAAACCTTTACTATTCTGTCTGCCAAATTGAATGATGTATTCATTCCAAAAAAAATTAAAAATGGATAAGAACCAAAAAGTCTTATATTAGGAATCTTCGATTCTAAAATTCAAATTCTTCCCCATTGAATGTATAGCTGCAGCAAAAAATTTGTATCAGCTTTTTTACCTCCTGCACCTACGTAGAGCAGGTACCTTTAGGTACCCAAACAATACCTAAACTAATTTTTGATACTGATAAGACTGCTTATTATAAAGAAATTCTTGGAATTATTTTCTAATTTATTTTTGCATTTTTAGGTGTCAAAATAAAAAAAACTCCTAGTGGATCCGTGTGGTAAGGAAAAACGGGTAATCTATTTCTTAAAATTCTTAAAAAAAAAATCTTGGAGATTATGTAATGCTTACTCTCAAACTTTTTGTTTATACAGTAGTGATATTCTTTGTTTCCCTCTTTATCTTTGGATTCTTATCTAATGACCCAGGACGTAATCCTGGGCGTGAGGAGTAAAAATCCAAAAAAATTTGGGATTTTTTCTTATAAATCGGATTTATTTCGTACATTTATCTATGAGAAAATACGGGGTCAGAATTCCTTACAATTCGAAAGTCCCAAATGATCCGAGGGGACGGAAAGAGAGGGATTCGAACCCTCGGTACAAAAAAATTGTACAACGGATTAGCAATCCGCCGCTTTAGTCCACTCAGCCATCTCTCCCCGTTCCAAATCGAAAGGTTTTCGTGATATGACAGAAGCAAAAAATAACGATTGCACAAAATCCTTCTTTTTTGTTTCATTTCAAAAGTGCATCAAAATTATATTGCCAATTCCATTTTTGTTATATTCTTTTTTCTTAATGTTAATAAAAAAAAGAAGAAAATTCTTTTTTTTTCTTTCTAAAATTCCTTTTTTTTTTCTTTCTAAAATTCAATATAGGCTGAGAGAGAGAATCAGATATATTTTATCTTCCGCGGACATTTTCATATAGGGCTTATTAGAATAAAACAAGTGGGTTATAATTTGTTTTGTTCGATTATTTATCAACAAAACAAAAAAGGTTCTTATCAAACCCACCATAAAATTGGAAAAAAAGATAAAGTAAGTAGACCTGACTCCTTGAATGATGCCTCTATCTGCTATTCTGATATATAAATTAGATGTGGATGAAATTGTTGTATAAGCTGATTTTTTTATTTTCTTAGACTTAGACCGCACAAGGCAAGAATTTTTCACTAGATTATATTATGATTTCATATTCTTGTTACTAGACGTTCTATAAGAATAAGAAGAAATCACAACTCTTTTCCGTTACACATAAAAATGGATTTCGAAAGTCCTTTTTTCTTTATCTTTCTTTTATTTTGCAGAATCCTATTTTTGTTCTTCCACCCATCCAATAGAGAGTGAAGTAGGAAAGCGGTTTTTCCCTTAATAGGCTTTTCATGGAATAATGCTGGATTCCAATGTTTATTCCTTTATTTCTATAGTATAATAAAAATTAATAGTATAATAAAAATTAATCGAATGAAATTAATGGATTTACCATAACCTCGGTTGTGACCCCATAGATAAAAACGCAAAATTTCTATCTTCGAGACCATTGAAAAAAGGCATTGAACGAGAAAGAAATCGTCCATGGATAATCAAACTATCATATGCCTTGGAAGTAATATGAGGTGCTCGGAAATGGTTGAAGTAATTGAATAGGAGGATCACTATGACTATAGCCCTTGGTAGAGTTACTAAAGAAGAAAATGATCTATTTGATGCTATGGACGACTGGTTACGAAGGGACCGTTTCGTTTTTGTAGGATGGTCCGGCCTATTGCTCTTTCCTTGTGCTTATTTCGCTTTAGGGGGTTGGTTTACAGGGACTACTTTTGTAACTTCTTGGTATACCCATGGATTAGCAAGTTCCTATTTAGAAGGTTGCAATTTCTTAACCGCGGCGGTTTCCACTCCTGCCAATAGTTTAGCACACTCTTTGTTGCTACTATGGGGCCCGGAAGCACAGGGGGATTTTACTCGTTGGTGTCAATTAGGTGGTCTGTGGACTTTTGTCGCTCTCCATGGGGCTTTTGCACTAATAGGTTTTATGTTACGTCAATTTGAACTTGCTCGGTCTGTTCAATTGCGGCCTTATAATGCAATTTCATTCTCTGGTCCAATCGCTGTTTTTGTTTCCGTATTCCTTATTTATCCACTCGGACAATCCGGTTGGTTCTTTGCGCCGAGTTTTGGCGTAGCAGCTATATTTCGATTCATCCTTTTCTTCCAAGGATTTCATAATTGGACGTTGAACCCATTTCATATGATGGGAGTTGCCGGAGTATTAGGTGCGGCTCTACTATGCGCTATTCACGGGGCTACCGTAGAAAACACTCTATTCGAAGATGGTGATGGTGCAAATACTTTCCGAGCTTTTAACCCAACTCAAGCTGAAGAAACTTATTCAATGGTCACTGCTAACCGCTTTTGGTCTCAAATCTTTGGTGTTGCTTTTTCCAATAAACGTTGGTTACATTTCTTTATGCTATTTGTACCCGTCACCGGTTTATGGATGAGTGCTATTGGAGTAGTTGGCCTGGCTCTGAACCTACGTGCCTATGACTTCGTTTCCCAGGAAATCCGTGCAGCGGAAGATCCTGAATTTGAGACTTTCTACACCAAAAATATTCTTTTAAACGAGGGTATTCGTGCGTGGATGGCAGCTCAGGATCAGCCTCATGAAAATCTTATATTCCCTGAGGAGGTTCTACCACGTGGAAACGCTCTTTAATGGAACTTTCGTTTTAGCTGGTCGTGACCAAGAAACCACCGGCTTTGCTTGGTGGGCTGGGAATGCCAGACTTATCAATTTGTCCGGTAAACTACTTGGAGCTCACGTAGCCCATGCCGGATTAATCGTATTCTGGGCCGGAGCAATGAACTTATTTGAAGTAGCCCATTTCGTACC